ATGTTTTTGACATTTCGATTAATTAGATGTGGATATGTCTTCTTCAGATAAGAAGTCATTTCATTATTGTTCATTCTTAATAAAGCTAATAAATAATTTTTTTTTTTTAATTTTTTTTTTCCTTCTTTACCCCATAAAGATATTGAATAGAATAAACTATTTTTTTTTCCATTGAAATTTAGAAAATGAATGTTTAAATATCCCTCAAAAACAAGTAAATAAGTCCGAAACATATAAAATGCAGTTAATCCTGCTGTAGACCAAGCTATTATTGCGAAAATTGGTGAATACAACCAACTATCATTAAGAATCTCATCCTTGGACCAAAAACAGGCAAAAGGTGGAATACCACAAAGAGAAAGTGTACCCATTAAAAAAGCAGTTTTTGTAATTGGCACATGTTTTGTTAAACCACCCATAAGAACCATATTTTGACTTTTATCTGGCGAATATCCAACAATAGCTTCCATTGAATGAATAATGGATCCGGATCCTAAAAACAACAATGCTTTTGAATAAGCATGAGTAATCAAATGAAATAAAGCGGCTCGATAAGAGCCCATACCTAGAGCTAACATCATATAACCCAATTGAGACATTGTAGAATAGGCCAAATTTTTCTTAATATCTTTTTGAGCAATAGCTAAAGTAGCTCCTAAGACTACTGTTATTATACCTATAACAGATATTCCATTCATTATAGAGGGTAGAACTATGAAAAGAGGAAGAAGCCGAGCTACAAGAAAAATTCCCGCTGCTACCATGGTAGCAGCATGTATAAGAGCAGAAATAGGAGTAGGTCCTTCCATAGCATCTGGTAACCATACATGAAGAGGGAATTGAGCAGATTTAGCGACTGAGCCACAAAATAGCAAGAGGGCACACAAAGTAACAAAAAAAATATTAACCTCATTTTTATAAATTAAGTTATTGACTATTTGAAATAAATCTCGAAATTCAAAACTACCCGTTATCCAATAAAGACCTAAAATTCCCAATAATAAACCAAAATCCCCTACACGATTAGTTACAAACGCTTTTTGACAAGCATTTGCCGCAATAGGGCGTGTGAACCAAAAACCTATTAATAAATAAGAACACATTCCAACCAATTCCCAAAAAATATAAATTTGTATCAAATTCGAACTAGTAACTAATCCCAACATTGAAATATTAAAAAAAATCATATAAGCAAAAAATCTCAAATATCCTTGATCATGAGACATATAATTATCACTATAAATAATAACCAGAATGCCAACAGTAGTAATTAATATTGACATAATAGAGATAAGTGAATCGATCAAGTAGCCAAACTCTAAAGAAAGATCATTATTTATAGTCCAAGACCATACATATTGATAGATAGAACTCTTATTGATTTCATGAATAGACAGATCAACCGAAAAAATCATAACTATAGTTAACAATAAAATACTAGGAAAAGCCCATATACGGCGAAGATTTTTTGTTGCCGTGGGAAAAAGTAGAAGTCCCACTACTATTAATATAGGAACTGGAAGTGGAATGAAAGGTATGATCCATGAGGATTGATGTGTATACTCCATACAAAAACAAAATAAAAATAGATTTTGATTCTTAATGAGTTTTGTTTCTTATTCGTCGGTTTTGTTTTTATATCTTTTTGTAAAAAAAAAAAAGGAGGGTTCGGTTAATAAAAAAAGTGAACATAGAAATAAAATTATCTATTATTAATCATTCTGAATCTTTGCACAATACTTTCCACCAATATTCCAAAGTACAAAGTCAAAATGGACCAATAACCAAATTCCTAGTGAAAAATTCACTTTTTTTTAATCTCATATTTATTCTTTTTATTACTATTAATAAAAAGAATAAATACTCAAAAAATAATAAAATTTTAATAAAAACGAAATTTGTAAAATAAAGATTTTTATTTTACAATTATACAAAAATTTTTATGTATAGAGTGATAATAAAAAATTACACCAAAACTAAGAACATTCGTTTATTTTTATATGAATTATAAAAAAACAATTCATATGACATGACCCAATAATAATTCTTTTTTTTTTTTCAGAAACATTAGTTCATTTTTGAACTAATTGATTATTTTCCATTACAATAAAAAGGTATCCATGTTTGGAAAAATTTAGAAAAGGGGTTTATAATATTCAATTACTTTAGATAGGAAATAGGAAATAAAAAAGGGGGGAATTAAGTAAGATATATGCCTAATTAAAGAACAATTCGTTTTCATGTACAGAAAAAAATGTCTTTCACATCGAACTATAACAATGAAAAAACTATACTATACTAATTAGATGGCAGTTCCAAAAAAGCGCACTTCTATATCAAAAAAGATCATTCGGAACACTTTTTGGAAAAAGAGGGGATATTGGACAAGATTGAAAACCTTTTCATTAGCACAATCGATTTTTACGGGGAATTCAAAAAGTTTTTTTTGTAACAAATACAAACGTTAGAATAATCTGAATTAACTTGATTCAAAGAATATTCTTTAATACTAAAATACTAATATTAATAGCTAATATAAATATCTAATATAGTGTAAATTAATATCTAATATAGTATAATACTAGGATATTTATATATTTATATATAACGATATTCGAAATAAATAAATCCTTTGAATGTAATGTTAAATTATTGATCCATAAATTCACTTTTTTTTTTCAATGAAAAAATCGAAATGCATTTCTTTAGATTTAGAAAATGAAATAAATAATAAATGAGTCATAAAAAACTACGTAAAGAACAATTTATATATATATATAATAATAATAATTTAGAAGAATAATATATTTATAATTTTTATAATTTTAGAATAAGAATATAGAATAATAATTAGAAACATATATATATATGTTTCTAATATAAATTCAGATATAATAAATTAATAACATATTAGAATTATATATAATAATTAGAATTATATATAATAATTCTATATATTATATATAATTCTAATAGATTCTAATAGAAAATTTTTTAAATTCTTTAATGTTTTAGTAAAAAAATATTGTGCTTTAATTGATTCTTTAAATCTCGACAATTGACCAAAAATTGGTTATTATGATTTCGAGTAAGCCGCTATGGTGAAATTGGTAGACACGCTGCTCTTAGGAAGCAGTGCTAGAGCATCTCGGTTCGAGTCCGAGTGGCGGCATGACATCTCATCTTCTAAAAGAAAAAGTCCTATAATGAATTCAATTCCTATTTCTATTCCTAGTATTCATACTTTATTATATATGATATTTTCAACTTTAGAGCATATATTAACTCATATATCATTTTCGGTCGTATCAATTGTAATTTCAATACATTTGATAACCTTATTAGTCAATAAAATCGTAGGATTATATGATTCGTCCAAAAAAGGCATGATAATAACTTTTTTCTGCATAACGGGGTTGTTAGTTACTCGTTGGGTTTTTTCGGGTCATTTACCATTTAGTGATTTATATGAATCATTAATCTTTCTTTCATGGAGTTTTTCCATTTTTTATATGGTTCCATGCTTCAAAAAGCATAAAAACAACTATTTAAGTACAATAATCGCACCAAGTGTTATTTTTATCCAAGGCTTTGCCACTTCGGGTCTTTTAACCGAAATGCATCAATCCTTAATATTAGTACCCGCTCTACAATCCCATTGGTTAATGATGCACGTAAGTATGATGATATTGGGTTATGCAACTCTTTTATGTGGATCATTATTATCAGTAGCTATTTTAGTCATTACATTTCGAGAACTTATACAAATTTTTGGTAAAAGCAAGAATTTGTATTTTTTAAAAGAACCATGTTCTTTTGCTGAAATCAAATACATAAGTATAAATATGAATGAAAGAAATAATGTTTTACAAAAAACTTCTTTTTCTTCTTCTAAAAATTATTACAGATCTCAATTTATTCAACAATTGGATCGTTGGGGTTACCGTATTATTAGTCTGGGTTTTATCTTTTTAACGCTGGGTATTATTTCAGGAGCAGTATGGGCTAATGAGGCATGGGGGTCATATTGGAATTGGGATCCAAAGGAAACTTGGGCTTTTATTACTTGGACTATATTCGCGATTTATTTACATACTAGAAAAAATAAAAAATTGGAAGATATAAATTCTTCAATAGTAGCCTCTATGGGCTTTCTTATAATTTGGGTATGTTATTTAGGGATAAATGTTTTAGGAATAGGACTACATAGTTATGGTTCATTTACTTCATAATTGAATTAAAGTGAGTAAAGAACTTGACAAACACAAATATAGAAAGCATATAGAAATAATATATATAGAAAGCATAATATATATATGTATATATATGTATATTCTTAATATATATATACATATATATTAAGAATATAATAAGAGAAATATTATATACATAATTATATACATATATATAATATAGAAGAAGATATATATAATATAGAAGAAGATATATATAATAAATTTGATTTTAAAAAATTCGATTATATATATATACATATATATCCGAAGAAAACTTCCCATAAATCGTTGAGAACCCTTTAAATCAAGTAATGTAGTAGTGATTCAAGGGGTTCTCACAAACACCAAACATATTCAATTACAATTCAAATTCATTTTTTTTTTAAGTTAATACAAGGAAAAAAAGATTTTTTTTGTATTGTACATAGGATTTATTTCTATTTTTTTTTGATTCATTTATTCACGAAAACTATCTATAAAAAATTAGATAGAATATCTTCAACCTTGTCAGCCGAGAATGAGAAAATGAAATCCGGATAAATACCAATGCCTATTACGGGTATAAGGATAGAAATCGAAATAAATAATTCTCGTGGCCCAGAATCAAAAAAATAAGAATTTGGTGTATTAAAAATCTTGTATCCATAGAACATCTGCCGTAAGATGGATAATGAATAAATAGGAGTTAATATCATTCCAATTGCTGTTACAAAAGTTATTAGTATTTTTGTCATTAAAAGATATTTTTGGCTGTTAATTATTCCAAAAAAAACTATCAATTCTGCAACAAAACCGCTCATGCCCGGCAATGCAAGAGAAGCCATCGATAAGATAGTGAAAACCGTGAATATTTTTGGCATTGGGATAGCCATTCCGCCCATTTCGTCGAGATAAAGAAGACGTAGTCTATCATAACTAGTACCCGCCAAGAAAAAAAGCGCAGCGCCAATAAATCCATGAGAAATTATTTGTAAAATAGCCCCATTGAGCCCCGTATCGCTTATCGAACCAATTCCTATAATTACGAAACCCATATGAGATACCGAGGAATAAGCTATTCTTTTTTTTAAATTACGTTGACCAAGAGATGTTGAAGCTGCATAGATTATTTGAATTGAACCTAATAGCATTAACCAGGGGCAAAATATAGAATGAGCGCGGGATAATAATTCCATATTAATTCGAACCAACCCATATGCTCCCATTTTTAATAAGATTCCGGCTAAAAGCATACAAGTGCTGTAATGTGCCTCCCCGTGGGTGTCTGGTAACCATGTATGTAAGGGTATAATTGGCGATTTGACAGCAAAAGCAATAAGAAATCCCATATAGAATATTATTTCCAGCGCCACGGGATACGATTGATTAGTTAATAATTCAAAATTTAATGTTGGTTCATTAGAACCATATAAACCCATACCCAAAATTCCCGTTAATAAGAAAACAGAACTACCCGCAGTGTACAAAATAAACTTTGTAGCTGAATACAAACGTTTCTTTCCTCCCCACATGGATAAAAGTAGATAAACGGGAATTAATTCTAATTCCCACATGATGAAAAAAAGTAAAATGTCTCGAGAAGAAAATGGTCCTATTTGACCACTATACATTGCTAACATCAGGAAATAGAATAATTGGGATTCTCGAGTAACCGGCTGAGCCGCTAACGTAGCTAAAGTGGTGATAAATCCCGTCAATAAAATAGGTCCTAAAGAGAGTCCGTCTATTCCGAATCTCCAGTAAAAGTCAAAAAAATTGATCCATTTATAATTCTCTGTCAATTGGATTAGAGGATCATCCAATTCGAAATGATAACAAAATGCATAGGTTATCAGAAGGAGATCAATTAAACATATGAAAATAGTATACCACCTAATCACCTTATTTCCTTTATGAGGAAATAAAAAAATTAAGGAACCCCCCACTATTGGTAAAACTACAACTATTGTTAACCAAGGAAAAAAATTCGTGATAAAAATAAGATATACTTGGACCAGAAAAACCCGCGCTCAAAATAGAAATTCTTTTCTATTTTGAGCGCGGGTTTTTGCCAGTAAAAAAAACGTATTTGTGTGGTACTTTTTGAAACGTATCAATAAGCTAGACCCATGCTTCGAGTTGTTTCATGCCATAAATAAACTCGAACACTTAAGAAATCCGTCGGACAGGCGGATTCACACCTCTTACAACCAACACAATCCTCTGTTCTTGGGGCAGAAGCAATTTGTTTAGCTTTACATCCATCCCAAGGTATCATTTCTAATACATCCGTGGGGCAGGCTCGGACACATTGAGTACATCCTATACATGTATCATAAATCTTTACTGAATGTGACATTGGATCTATAGTATAATCTTTGAACATCAAAAATTCAAAATTTTCGATCTAGTAAACTCGTAAATGAATCATATATTTAAACACCAGATGAATCAATGATTTATCAGAATTTTGCTAATCAAAATCGACTTATAGATCAATTCATAAGAAGAGAATAGGACCAAAATACTTTGATTTCTTATGTTTGTTTTCGCAAACGTGATCATAAGTTGTGTATCATACATGCTAATTTGAATTGATGAATATTACATTATTCTAAATTCTACTTTTTATGATTTATTATGATTAATACTATTTATTCAACAAATTCGATTGATTGATACGGGTTGATTTTCTATTACGATAAATTGCGGAAACAATAGCCGGTCCGATAGCTGCTTCAGCGGCTGCAATAGCTATAACAAAAATTGAAAAAATATTTCCTTTTAATTGGCGACTATCAAAAAAATCAGAAAAGGTTACGAGATTTATATTAACTGCATTCAGCATAAGTTCAAGACACATAAGGGCTCTAACCATATTTCGACTCGTGATCAATCCATAGATACCTATAGAAAATAAATAGGCACTCAAAACAAGTACATGCTCGAACATCATTGACCAACTCCTTATTAATTTTGATTCATTTCAATATGAACAAGAATTCAACGGATTCGATTGACTAAAGAATATAACAAGTCTATAACAAAAGAATATATTGGCAATAAAAAAAATACGATTTTCTTCATAAATACTATTTCACGTTTACATAGAATTCAACGAAAATAAATGTGAGAAAATCGAACAAAATTGAATTTTTATTTATATTATTAGTTCTAAAAATTTCTTACTGGCGAGCTACGACAATTGCGCCTATCAAAGCAGCTAAAAGAATTATTGAAATGAGTTCAAATGGAAGAAAAAAATCTGTTGATAAATGAATTCCAATTTGTTGACTAGTACTTATCAAATCTTGCTCTATAATTTGATTTGGTCTTGTAGTCCAAATAATCCCGTACCATGATGTATCTGGAATAGTAGTTATTAGTGAAACAAAAATACTTGTACAAATCATCAAAGTAATTCCATCTCCAACGGTCCAAAGACGAAAATCTTGGTAATATTCTGAACCATTCATGAACATCACAGCAAATATGATTAAAACATTTATAGCGCCCACATAAATAAGTAGCTGTGATGCAGCTACAAAATGGGAGTTTAATAAAATATAGAATAAAGATATACAAACAAGAACCAGTCCCAATGAAAAAGCAGAAAAAATTGGGTTGGTAAATAATACTACTCCTAGACTTCCTAAAATAAGACCCGATCCCAGAAAGACTAAAAGAAAATCATGTAGCGGTTCAGGCAAATCCATTATATGTAAAATACGAGATAAATAAATCGAAATTTCATGACCTTATTGATATGACCAGGAAAAAAAATTATATACTAAATACGAAATTTCTCTCCGCATTGAATTCAATCAAATCCTAAGATAAGAAGTGCGAATTGTTATAGGTACAGTTATAGGATCAATGTCATTCCATTCTTTATATGAAATATGAAAGAGTAATTTGAAACTATTCTAAACCTAAAGTATATATATATTTTATTTTTAGAATATGGAATATTTCTACTAATAGAATAATAATATCTAATATAATTTCATTTTTTTTTAACAACATTTTTATTATTATCCAAATTTATATTATTCATTTATATATTTATATTATTCAATAGAATTTGATTTATATGATTTTCGTTTTTAGAAGAATAAAATTGAATTATAAATAATTCAATTTTATTTGAATTGTTCGAATTGAATAATCATTAATTACTGACATCGGTAAACGGCCCAAAGCAATTTGATTATAATTCAATTCGTGACGATCATAAGTCGAAAGTTCATATTCTTCAGTCATTGATAAACAATTTGTTGGACAATACTCAATACAGTTACCACAAAATATACAGATTCCGAAATTTATACTGTAATTAAGCAATCGTTTCTTTCGAATATCAGTTTCCAGTTTCCAATCAACAACGGGTAGATCTATGGGACATACACGAACACATACTTCACAAGCAATGCATTTATCAAATTCAAAATGTATTCGACCACGGAAACGTTCCGATGTGATTATTTTTTCATAAGGATATTGAATAGTTACAGGTAAACGATTTGCGTGAGATAAGGTAATCATGAAACTTTGACCAATGTACCTTGCAGCTCGGACTGTTTGTCGACCATAATTCATGAACCCAGTTACCATAAGGAACATATCGTGAATATCTCTGAATATTTTTATTTATTTTTTTTTTTTCTTTCTCTTGTTTGAAACAAGTTATGAATGTAGAAGGTCAATTTTTTGTCAATTTTTTATAGTGAAAACAGTTGAGACGAAGTTGTTAATAATAGATTACCGAGAGAAATGGGTAAAAGAAACTTCCATCCAAGATTTAATAATTGATCTATTCTTAGTCTAGGCAAAGTCCATCTTGTTGTGATAGAAACGAATAAGAACAAATAAGTTTTAGCTAATGTAATAAAGATACTAATTGTCGTTGCAAATACTCCATATGCTTTATTTATTTCAAAAAACCCAGAAATCAATATGTACGGAATAGAGATATTCGAACCGCCCAAGTAAAGAACTGTTACAAATAAGGAAGAAATTAATAGGTTTAAATAGGAAGCAACGTAAAATAAACCAAATTTGATGCCCGAATATTCGGTTTGATAACCCGCTACTAATTCTTCTTCCGCTTCTGGTAAATCAAAAGGCAATCTTTCACATTCTGCTAGGGAAGAAATTAGAAAAACGACGAAACCCAAAGGTTGACGCCACAAATTCCATCCCCAAAAACCATATTTCGATTGCGCATCAACTATATCAACTGTACTTAAACTGTTAGATAATCCTAGTCGGTGATAACATTACTGTTCCCATCTCTATTACAGAACCGTACATGATATTTTTGACCTCATACGGCTCCTTGAAAGCCTTTACTAAATCTAAGAACCGGGCCGATTATTTATCTCTTGATATATTCCTAAGATAGATAAGATTCGATTTTATCGCACAGTTCTGAATTAGACCAATTGAATTCTGTCTGTTCTGTTCTAATAAATAATTTAATAATAAAGAAAAATACATTTTATTTTAATAAATAAAAGATACAAAGGGTACTTCTGAATTGATCTTATCCCTTAAAAAAAAAATCAAAATTTGAATTTGTTGAGTAATAACTGAATTCGTCAATAAAATACTCTTTTAGAATTAAAAATAACCCTCCCATCGTTTTCGATTACGAAAAAGAATTATATATTAGTTTTCTGAATTATGACATGAATTCTATCTCTATGAATATGGATATAAGAAAAAAAAAGAAATCACTTTTTTTTTTTCGTTCCTATCCTTTTCTTCTTTTTTTTTTGTACAAGTAAAAAAAAAAAGAAGGGGATTTAAAACAAAAATTAAAGGATTATTTCGTCCCCGATAGTCATTTATTTAATCAGTGGATGGGAGCATACTCTGGATCGGAATTGTGGGGAGTACTGCCTGATTTTTTCTACCAACTTAAAGCCCCAATTAGTATTCTTTTTCTATTATGTATAAATGCTCTTTTGGATATGTTAAAAAATCTGTGTTACTAATCCTTTGTGTATCTTGGTGTTTCTAACCATCCATTCATTTTTTTATTAATCCCCTTTTATATGTTAATACATGTATGATAATACATACAAATGATAGCGAAAACTCAAAAAAGGTTGGTCTTTTGCGCCCGCTTCAAGACAGGATGATTAATCAACCAACCTTGGGGTAAACGGCCTCTTCTACTTATAATTTCTTTTTTCACTTAATTCTTATACATAGAAAATGAGACTCAATATTTTGACTGCAATTTTATAAATCATCATACTATCTATTAACTATAAGTAATATAGTATTCATAAATTATATTCAATAGAAGCTGTTTTATTTCACTCATATAACTATCTGATTAAATTCTTTAATCCGAATTGCGAAAAATAATAATAAAGATATCTATTCAATTTATTATCCTCCTTTCCTATAAAGTACTATAAAGAGAGGAGTAGAGCAATAGTATCGAAAAGCTTCTGTCTCAACGAATCGCACGTAGAGATATTGATAACACACATAGAGTTAATGGTATTTCATAACTAATCGATTGAGCAGCAGCTCGTAAACCACCCAAAAAGGAATATTTATTATTCGACCCATATCCGGACATAAGAAGTCCAATGGGAGCAATACTCGAAATAGCAATCCATAAAAAAACACCGATATTGAGATCAGATAAAACAAAGTTATAGCCAAAAGGAATTACTGAATAGCTTATTATAATTGATATAACTGATATGGATGGTCCGATACTGAATAAACGAATATCTCCCCTAGATGGAATAAGATTCTCTTTGAAAAGTAGTTTTGTTCCGTCTGCTAGAGCTTGAAGAACTCCAAAAGGACCGGCGTATTCAGGTCCAATACGCTGTTGTATCCCTGCGGATATTTCTCTTTCTAACCATACAATTGCTAGTACACTTATTGTGATTCCCAATACAAGAAAAAAAATAGGGGCAAATATCCATAGAATTCCATAGATTTCTTTTAAAGATTCCAATTTAAAAAAAAAATGGATATCTTGTGCTTCTATTGTATCAATTATCATTTCAACGATCAACTTCTCCCATAATGATATCTATGCTACCTAGTATTGTCATAATATCGGCCAATTTCATTCTTTTAACTAATTGAGGAAGAATTTGCAAATTGATAAAACCCGGTGGACGAATTTTCCATCTCCAAGGAAAACCATTTTGATCCCCTATTAGAAAAATTCCTAATTCTCCTTTTGGGGCCTCAACTCTTACATAAAGTTCTTGTTTCGGCAATTCAAAAGTCGGAGACGGTTTTTTACTAATAAATCGATATTCAAAATCATTCCATTCTGGCTCCTTTTCTCTATCAAAGCAGCGGATTTCTAAATTTTCAAATGGCCCGCCGGGAATTCCTTCCAAAGCCTGTTGAATAATTTTTATGGATTCCATCATTTCACCAATTCGAACTAAATAACGAGCTAATGAATCTCCTTCTTTTTGCCATTGAACTTCCCAATCAAATTCCTCGTAACACTCATAATTATCAACTTTACGTAGATCCCATTGTATTCCAGAAGCCCGAAGCATCGGTCCTGATAAACCCCAATTTATTACTTCCTCTCCATCAACAACGCCTACTCCCTCAACCCGTTCTAAAAAAATAGGATTTCGCGTAATAAGTTTTTGATATTCACCAACTCTTGTTAAAAAATAATCGCAGAAATCAAAACATTTATCTATCCAACCATGAGGTAGATCAGCCGCTACTCCCCCGATACGAAAAAAATTATGCATCATTCTCATACCTGTCGCAGCTTCGAATAGATCATATATTAATTCTCTTTCTCTGAAAATATAGAAGAAAGGGGTTTGTGCACCAATATCCGCCATAAAAGGTCCCAGCCATAGTAGGTGAGACGCTATACGACTCAACTCCAACATAATTACTCGGATATAGCTGGCTCTTTGAGGTACTTGAATATTTCCCAACTGTTCTGGTCCGTTTACAGTTATTGCTTCTGTGAACATAGTAGCTAAATAATCCCAACGTGTTACATAAGGCAGATATTGTATAATTGTTCGGTTTTCCGCAATTTTTTCCATCCCTCTGTGTAAATAACCCAATATTGGTTCACAATCAATAACATCCTCACCATCCAGAGTAACAATAAGTCGAAGAACACCATGCATTGATGGGTGGTGAGGGCCCATATTAACTATCATGAGGTCCTTTCTTGTAGCTGGGATATTCATAGGTTTTTCCTCGATTCATTCTTCCATGAATCGCTTAAAAAAGTTCATCAAAATTCAAGATCTAATAAATCGAATAATTGAAAATGAATCTTCAAACTAACGAATTTGTTACTCCCGAATATCCAACTGATTTATTAATTTTTTATAACGTATTCCATTTTTTTTTGACAAATAAGACAGTAGTCGTTGCCGTTTTCCCAGAATTATACGTAAACCTCTTTGAGATAAATAGTCTTTTCGGTGCAATTCAAAATGTGAAGTAAGTCTTCGTATCTTATTGGTAAAATTGAATACTTGAAATTCAACCGATCCCGGGTTTTCTTCTTTTTTTTCTTGTGAAATAACAGGTATAAATGAATTTTTTACCATAAAAAAAATGAAATGTAAGCTTTCCTCTTCGCTTTTATAGATATTTTTTTATCAGTAATAGTAATACTAATTTTGAATTTTGTATATAAATCTGAATTTCCTTAAGAATTCCTGAGTTTTTTTCCAATCGAATTAATTCTTATTAATCAATCCAATTCAAATAGATAGATATAAAAGATACTATATTTATGGATTCACCAAATAAAAAATTGTATACTTAAAAAATAAAAGACGATTTTGTTGATTAATTTTTTCGATCTAATGGATACATCATTGAATTAGTATCAATGCCACAATGCGTGTACGCATTTATGTATATATTGTATATATCAATTTTTCTTCGTATACCAGATATATATTACGGTAAATAGAAGACAAGTTTCTATTAACGAAATTTGAATCGTGGATACATATGTATCCTTACTATACTGAAACGGCTTCCATTATGGGTATTAAACCAATAGCGATTTATACAAGCTAAATCTTCTAATCGATAATTTGGCCAAAGAAAAATTTTGAAATTCATTAGTTTTTTTTTATCTCTATCAAGATCTTTTTTTTTTTTAGTCAAAACTTGAAAGCAATTATTTACTTTATTTTCATTGTAAAATATTGTATTTCGATGCATACTATTTCTATTTCTAGGATTTAAACAAATTAGAATTCTCAATTCTCTACGACGTCTAGCGGATAAAATATTTTCAGGAACAAGCAAATCATAATTCTTTTTTTCTCTTTTTTCTGTTATCTTTTGATCTCTTGTTCTTGGAATGCATTTTTCAAAATTTTTCTTATCAACATGACTTTTTTCTGGGCATTTTTGATTAATTTTGCGCTTACTCTTATGACTCAACGAAAGACCTGTGGTTTGATACATAAAAAATTCTTTATTGTTTTTTCTAGACAGGCGAACTGGTTCGATAATAAATATTTTTTTTTTCATAAATTCTTTATTTTTCCTCAATCCTGCTTTATTTTTCCTCAATCCTGTAAGAATTAAATCCTTCTGATTATTAATCATCATAATATCTAGACCTAGTTCTCCCCTTTGAATAGAGGCTATAGCAATTTCTCTTATATTTTTCAATCTAATTAGGAGACAATATACTTTGACATTTTTAAATATTCTTTGACCTAAGAAATTATTCCAGTTCAAATGAAGAATCAAATAATTTATTAGTAAGAAATTTAGTTCTTCCTCCATCTTGTTCTTGTCTTTCTTTTTCTTTATACCCTTACCATACTTTTTACTGTCCGATCCTGCATAATCTTTTTTAATATCTTTTTCTTGGTTTGAGAGAGATGATTCAAGATTTACTTGACCCGCGCATTCTGCTTTTGCTCGATTTATAGTCTCTAACTCGAATTCAAGAGATTTTTTTTTTTTCGATGGTCTAAAAATATCTATTTTTTTTTTCTTTGCAGTAATGTTGTTTTTATTTTCGCTAACATTTTTATTTATATTAAAATGGAAAAAAAGTAATTTGATTGGTATGATCCAGGGGTTACTCCTATATGCGTTATAAAATATCACAAATTTTGAAAAGAACCAAAATTTCGGATTCGATATGGAACGATTTAGTTTTTTTACATTGATTCCCATCCAATCAAAATACTTTCTATTTAGATTATTTTCCATATCTATAATAGCATCTATCGCTATATAATTTTTGATAGAGATATCACCCATTAGATCAAATAACTTTTTTTTATGCGTGTTGTAATTAGAAGAAATTGCTTGCTTTTTATTTGCTTGGAATGGTGATCTATGTCCATAAATATATGAGTCTTTTTTATCTGCATAATTAATAGAATTATAAGATAAAAGATCATATCTATATTGTTTTTTTTTTTTTTTTTTTTTATTTTTTAATGCGTCTACTTGTTGTTCTTTGTAAAGAATTAATTGGGTTTTTTCATATGAATCACATTTGGTTAAGTGTTTATTTTGAGTCACACGATGTTCATTGATTCCATTTCTCCATTTTTGTGGTACTAATCTAGACCATCTGCTTTGAGATAAGTCATATTGATAATGACCCTTTAACCAATTTATCCATTGATTCATTACAGCAGAATTGGGAGGGTTCTTATGTCTTAATTTGGAATGAAATATTCCTTCTATTCCAAAAAAAGAATCCTTTATTTCATTCTTAACAAAAAAAGATTTTCTATGATATTCAAAAACAGATCTTAACTTATACTTATATATGTTAATAACTTGGGTTTGTGATAATTTAAAAAATACATATGCCTGTGACAAAAAGGAGACGTCACAAGAATTCTGTGAATTCGTATTCCTAGTATTATAAGATTTGTGTATAATCGAAGTAAAGTAAATTATACTTTGATTTGTTTTATCAGTTCTTTCTGCATTTGCTTCGTCATTGTAAATGGACTTATTTATAATTTTTTTTTTTGATTCAAGAAAAAATTGTATATTATTCTTAGGAATACTAATGATATATAGAAGGATATTTATGTATATCCTTTTCATGAAAAATTTAAAAAAAGAATGTGATTTACGAGTTAATCGAACATTTTTTCTTTGTAATATCTGCAAAATATTTTTTTCTAATTCTAATCTTTTAGTATCAAAAGTTGTTTTGTTCGAATGAATATTTATTTCTGAAATTGTAAGCCCCCTTTTCTTTTCTTCTTTTGTCATTTTTTCTATTTGTTTTATAATTGTTTTTGTTTTAGCATTCAGATCTTTTATTTTTTTTTCTGTCAATGAACAATTTGCCCAATTTATAGATTGAATTGGAATGGATGATTCAGAAATCATTGGATCATTCTTACAAATTGTTGAATCTTTTTTGCTTTCACTCAATTCATCTATTTTTTTGAATCTAATAAATAGAAATAAAAAATTTGGGAGTTGGTTTATTTTTTTCTTTAGAAATAGAAAACTTTTAAGAATATTTTTGAGAATACTTTTGATGATCCATTTTGCTGTTTCTTTTGAGATATTTAGAAACAATTTAGTTCTTTCATTTAAAAATTTTAGAACTAGAAAAAAAGAATTTTTCAATTTTTTCATTTTTTTTTTGAGTTCTTTTAAAATGGGATCAAAAAATGAAAATCGATTTTGGGGAGAACTAGAAAAGGGCAATTCGACTTCCCTTCCCCAAATTGTTAAAAAACAAAAGTTTTTTTTTTTCACCTTTTTTTTCATTCGATCTTTTTCTTTTTCAGTGGATCGTAGCTTAAATCTGTGCCAAGGTTTCAGACGAAAAGGAAATAAGATCTTTATTTGAATACCATCTGTTAGCCATTTTTTAGGAAATTCTGTTTCGGATAATTGAACACCATTATAGGTGCATTTAATATACATTTCTCTCTTCCAATCCCTATAATCTTCTGACCATTCGGGAAATTGAAAAAATAGTATACGAACGATATTTTTAGTTATTATCAATGAGGGTAATATAATATATTTTCTAAGAATCGATTGCGTTATTAATAAAAAACCTCTTATTACTTGAGCAAATATAATACTATCCCAGGCTTCTCCTATTTCTATACGTTTTTTTTCCTCATTTTCGTTTATATTTTTGATTTTCTCCTCTTTTTTCTCACTTTCTTTTGCCTTTTCTTCTGTATAATCCGAAATTTGAGATTCTGTCTTTTTTCGCATCCAATTTTTGAACATAAAAAAGATTTTCATTGATTCGAAACTATCAAAAGAAAAAAACAAGGGTTTCTCAATTTTGTCCAAAAAAAGGGGGGAATGCACACTTCTTTGAAAAAATTTCCAAGTAACTGTTTTACGCCTTTGAGCACGTATAGATCCTTTGATTATGTCTCGCCGAAAATCCGGTTGTTGTGAATAACGTATTAAAGCCAATTCGTCTTTTTTTTTTTCAGTATTATCCGTATCTACAGTATCACTATAAGTATCGTCATTCTGTAAATATTTAGTCAAAATCACTACACGTTTGGCTTTTCTGGAACGAATCTGATAATTCTCTGCTTCGTTTTTTCCCTCCAGTTGTTCCAATTCGTCGATAAATTTGTATGACCATCGAGGAACTTTTTTACTGATTTCGTTTATTCCAATACATTTTTTTCTATTTATATTTACTATTGTTTTATTGTTCAGATCTGTTCTAATTGCATCAAATAAGAATTTGATTTTTCTTTTATTTTCTTCGCAATACATTTTGACTTGTTCATGTTCTGGAAATAAATCGAGTTCTTCAAAATTCAAGCTTGATACTGATTTTTTCGAAAATTTACTGAGTAAGTTAAAAAAAAAAAATTCAGTTAATAATGATTTTCTATCAAATGTATCTATTTTCTGTTCAAATTCTGGATAATTACTATTACTATCATTATTAATAAAAAGAAGGATACCATGAATCTTATTTATAAAAATGTCATTTTTTGTGTAAGTTTTTTTATTTTTGATTGAGGGTGAAAAACAATTTTGAATTCGTCCACGAAAGGATCCGTTCAAGAAAGGATCATATACTTTAGTTAAGTATTTTGTTTTAGTCTCATCATTACATAATCTAATTCGGTTTTCGAATATATCTAGAGGAATAAATTCCTTATCTAGAACTTTTGCCCTATTTATAAATTCATTGTTTAGTTTCTTTCTTTTTTCTTCATTAGTATAGCTCCAATAATTGGACAATTCATCATAGGAAATTTTATCTCTTGTGAAGAGATAAATTTTTGTTTCCATCATTT